GTTAGTGTAGCTTAATGCAAAGCATGGCACTGAAAATGCTAAGATAAAGTTTAAAAACTTTCACAAACACTGAAGGTTTGGTCCTGGCCTCAGTATTAATTTTAACCAAATTTACACATGCGAGTTTCAGCATTCCAGTGAGAACGCCCTAATCATGCCCTTATTTGTTTAGGAGCTGGTATCAGGCATATACAGTGTGTATAACCCATGACACCTCGCTTAACCACGCCCCCAAGGGAATTCAGCAGTGATAGACATTGAGCAATAAGCGCAAGCTTGAATCAGTTAAAGTTAAAAGAGTTGGTTAATCTCGTGCCAGCCACCGCGGTTATACGAGTAACTCACATTAATACTTCACGGCGTAAAGGGTGATTAAAAGTTTCTAAAAAGTACTAGAGTTATAACCTTATAAAGCTGTCATACGCACCTATAAAAGGAACAATACACTGACGAAAGTAACTTTAACAATTTAGAGCTTTTGACCTCACGACAGTTAAGACACAAACTAGGATTAGATACCCTACTATGCCTAACCATAAATAGACCTTTACCACCCCTTACTTTGTTTAAGTCCGCCTGAGTACTACAAGCGCTAGCTTAAAACCCAAAGGACTTGGCGGTGCCCCAGACCCCCCTAGAGGAGCCTGTTCTATAACCGATAATCCCCGTTAAACCTTACCATTTCTTGCTTTTACCGCCTATATACCGCCGTCGTCAGCTCACCCCATGAGGGCACAGAAGTAAGCATAAAGGACTTCCTCCAAAACGTCAGGTCGAGGTGTAGCGAATGAAGTGGAAAGAAATGGGCTACATTTTCTCTAAAGAAAATACGGACAGTAAAATGAAAAATCACTTATAAGGTGGATTTAGCAGTAAGAAGAACTTAGGATATTTTTCTGAAGTCGGCTCTGAGGCGCGCACACACCGCCCGTCACTCTCCTCAACTCATACCACTCCATTTTATAAATAACCTTTCATCTCAAGAGGAGGCAAGTCGTAACATGGTAAGTGTACTGGAAAGTGCACTTGGAATAATCAAAATATAGCTAAACCAGTAAAGCACCTCCCTTACACCGAGGAAACACCCGTGCAACTCGAGTTATCTTGAACCTTAAAACTAGCCTAACCACCGTTAATTAGCTTCAATATTACTAATAAACTGTATTAATATTTCGTACTTAAAACATTTTCATCATCCTAGTATAGGCGATAGAACAGAAACACTTAGCGCTATAGATAGAGTACCGCAAGGGAAAGCTGAAAAAGAACTGAAACAAATCATTAAAGTAATAAAAAGCAAAGATTCACCCCTGTACCTTTTGCATCATGATTTAGTGAGAACAAGTGGGCAAAAAGATCTTAAGTCCACCTTCCCGAAACTAGACGAGCTACTCCGGAGCAGCATACTAGAGCCAACCCGTCTCTGTGGCAAAAGAGTGGGAAGACCCCCGAGTAGAGGTGAAAAGCCTACCGAGCCTAGTGATAGCTGGTTACCCAAAAAAAGAACTTAAATCCTGCAATAATTCTCCATCCCATCAACCAAGATTATCCACATAAGATACTTGTAAGAATTATTAGTTATTCAAAAGAGGTACAACTCTTTTGAATTAAGAAACAACTTTATTAGGAGGGTAAGGATCATATTATTAAAGGACCCTGCCCCAGTAGGCCTAAAAGCAGCCATCTGACTAGCAAGCGTCACAGCTCCAGCCCTAAACCAACCAATAATTCCGATATATTTCTCCAAACCCCCTAACCAATATTGGGTTTTTTTATCAATCTGATAAAAGAACTTATACTAAAATGAGTAATTAGAGGAATAACCTCTCCAAAACACCCGTGTAAGTCAGAAAGAATCCAATCACTGATTATTAATCGACACCAACCTGAGGTCATAATATTAAGAATAGTAAACTAGAAAAACACATTTATTATATCGTTAACCCAACACAGGAGTGTTCATAGGAAAGATTTAAAGAAAATAAAGGAACTCGGCAAACACAAACTCCGCCTGTTTACCAAAAACATCGCCTCTTGCAAATCTTATATAAGAGGTCCCGCCTGCCCTGTGACATTGTTTAACGGCCGCGGTATTATGACCGTGCGAAGGTAGCGTAATCACTTGTCTTTTAATTGAAGACCTGTATGAAAGGCATCACGAGAGTTTACCTGTCTCTACTTTCTAATCAATGAAATTGATCTCCCCGTGCAGAAGCGGGGATATAACCATAAGACGAGAAGACCCTATGGAGCTTTAAACACTTAAGTTACTATCTTATTTATTAAATATCTAAAGACTTAACCATTCTAATAGTAATCTAACTTAATGTTTTCGGTTGGGGCGACCAAGGAGTAAAAGAAAACCTCCTCATCGATTGAGTATTTTTACTTAAAAATCAGAATGACAATTCTGATTAATAGAATGTCTAACGAATAATGACCCAGGGCTATACCCTGATCAATGAACCAAGTTACCCTAGGGATAACAGCGCAATCCTTTCTAAGAGTCCATATCGCCGAAAGGGTTTACGACCTCGATGTTGGATCAGGACATCCTAATGGTGCAACCGCTATTAAGGGTTCGTTTGTTCAACGATTAATAGTCCTACGTGATCTGAGTTCAGACCGGAGTAATCCAGGTCAGTTTCTATCTATGTAGATATTTTCCCTAGTACGAAAGGACCGGGAGAATGAAGCCAATGCCCCAGGCACGCTTCTCCCCCATCTGTTGAGACCAACTTAAACAGTAAAGGGGGGTCAACCCTCTACTAAAGATTATGGCCGTTAAGGTGGCAGAGCCTGGTAATTGCAAAAGACCTAAGCTCTTTAATCCAGAGGTTCAATTCCTCTCCTTAGCCATGTTAAAAACGATTGTCACTCAAATTATTCACCCTCTAGCCTATATTATTCCCGTCTTATTAGCCACAGCATTCCTCACCCTAGTAGAACGGAAAATCCTAGGCTACATACAACTTCGTAAAGGCCCTAATGTAGTTGGACCCTATGGCCTTCTCCAGCCAATCGCTGATGGATTAAAACTCTTTACTAAAGAACCAGTACGCCCCTCCCACTCATCCCACTTTCTATTTCTAGCCACCCCAACCACCGCCTTAACCCTAGCCCTCCTCATATGAATACCCCTACCCCTACCCCACTCCGTCTTAAACCTCAACCTAGGCTTACTATTTATCCTGGCCATTTCCAGCCTGACTGTTTATACCATCCTAGGCTCTGGCTGAGCCTCAAATTCTAAATATGCCCTAATAGGAGCCCTACGTGCTGTAGCACAAACTATCTCATATGAAGTTACCCTAGGCCTAATCCTTCTATCCTTAGTAATCATAACGGGGGGCTTCACATTACACACATTTAACTTCACCCAACAAGCAGTCTGACTCCTCATCCCCGCCTGACCACTAGCCATAATATGGTATATCTCAACCTTAGCAGAAACTAACCGAGCCCCATTCGACCTCACTGAGGGGGAATCAGAACTAGTCTCTGGATTCAACATCGAATACGCAGGGGGACCATTTGCCCTATTTTTCCTGGCTGAATACTCGAATATTCTAATAATAAACACATTATCTGTTATCCTCTTCATAGGCACTTCTTACAATCCCCTCCTACCCCAGATTTCAACACTAACCCTTATAATTAAAGCAACCATATTAACTCTCCTATTTCTATGAATTCGTGCCTCCTACCCGCGGTTCCGCTACGATCAACTCATACACCTAGTATGAAAAAACTTCTTACCCCTCACACTAGCCCTTATCCTATGACACATTACACTGCCAACCTCCATGGCAAGTCTCCCACCCCTCACCTAAGGAAGCGTGCCTGAATTAAAGGATCACTTTGATAGAGTGAACCATGAATGTTAAAATCATTCCACTTCCTTAGAAAAACAGGACTTGAACCTGCCCCTTAGAGATCAAAACTCTATGTACTTCCAACTATACTACCTCCTAAAGTAAAGTCAGCTAATCAAGCTTTTGGGCCCATACCCCTACCATGTTGGTTAAAATCCTTCCTCTACTAATGAACCCCCTCGTACTATCCCTCCTCCTTCTCAGCCTAGGCTTAGGCACCACAATCACATTCATAGGATCTCACTGACTTCTAATCTGAATGGGATTAGAAATCAATACCATAGCCATTATCCCCATAATAATCCATCAACAACACCCACGTGCAGTAGAAGCCACCACTAAATACTTTCTTACACAAGCAACAGCCTCTGCACTTCTCCTATTCGCAGGCACAACAAACGCCTGAGCAACGGGGCAGTGGAACATTACCGACATACTTTCACCAACCTCCGCCACACTAATAACATTGGCCTTAGCCTTGAAAATTGGCCTAGTCCCTATACACTTCTGACTACCGGAGGTCCTCCAAGGACTAAACTTAACCACAGGACTCATCCTTTCAACATGACAAAAACTTGCTCCATTCGCCATCCTCTTCCAACTCTGCCCCCTTCTTAGCCCTAATATCCTTATAACTCTAGGAATCGCCTCCATCATCATTGGTGGATGAAATGGACTCAATCAAACACAATTACGAAAAATCCTAGCCTACTCCTCAATCGCCCACCTAGGATGAATAGTTACCATTATTCACTTCGCCCCTAACCTAGCCCTACTAAACCTCACCCTCTACATTATTATAACAACCTCAATATTTCTTTTATTTAATACACTTAATTCAACAAAAATCAACTCAATTTCTGTATCAGCCACTAAGTCCCCGCTACTATCACTCATATCCTTACTCACTTTACTCTCATTAGGGGGCCTACCCCCACTCTCTGGATTCATACCAAAATGACTTATCTTACAAGAAATGACTAAACAAGACCTCCTAATTCCAGCCACTATTATGGCTCTAGCCACCCTCCTCAGTCTATTCTTTTATCTACGCCTCTGTTATATAATAACTCTTACTATTTCCCCCACTCCTATCTTCTTCCTCTCCTCCTGACAAACAAAAATCACACAAATAAACATCTTACTTACAATCACTACTTCCCTCTCTATCCTCCTCCTCCCACTAACCCCCACACTACTAATATTATTCACGTAAGAAATTTAGGTTAACAAGACCAAAAGCCTTCAAAGCTTTCAGTAAGAGTTAAAATCTCTTAACTTCTGATAAGACTTGCAAGACTTTATCTCACATCCTCTGAATGCAACCCAGATGCTTTAATTAAACTAAAATCTTCTAGATAAACAGGCCTTGATCCTGCAACATCTTAATTAACAGCTAAGCGTTCAATCCAGCGAACTTTTATCTAGGCTTCTCCCGCCGTAGGGTAAAAGGCGGGAGAAGCCCCGGGAGATCCTTAGTCTCCGTCTCAGGATTTGCAATCTTGTGTAAACTTTACTACGGGGCTTGGTAAGAAGAGGACTCTAACCTCTCTTCACGGAACTACAGGCCGCCGCTTAACTCTCAGCCATCTTACCTGTGGCAATTAATCGTTGATTATTCTCTACTAATCACAAAGATATCGGCACCCTTTACTTAATCTTTGGTGCCTGAGCAGGCATGGTCGGAACTGGCCTAAGCCTTTTAATTCGAGCAGAACTAAGTCAACCCGGGACCCTCCTAGGTGATGATCAGATTTATAATGTCATTGTTACAGCCCATGCCTTTGTAATAATCTTTTTTATGGTCATACCAATTATAATCGGGGGGTTCGGCAATTGACTCGTCCCCTTAATAATCGGCTCCCCAGACATAGCCTTCCCCCGCATAAATAATATAAGTTTTTGACTTTTGCCCCCCTCTTTCCTCCTCCTCCTGGCCTCCGCTGGGGTTGAAGCTGGGGCCGGAACAGGTTGAACTGTTTACCCGCCTTTGGCAGGGAATCTAGCCCATGCAGGAGCCTCCGTAGACTTAACAATTTTCTCTCTTCACTTGGCAGGTGTTTCATCCATTCTAGCCTCCATTAACTTCATCACCACAATTATTAATATAAAACCACCAGCAATCTCTCAGTACCAGACACCCTTATTCGTATGGTCGATTCTTGTTACAACTGTCTTACTTCTTATAGCCCTCCCAGTTCTAGCAGCCGGCATCACCATACTACTCACAGATCGTAATCTTAATACAACCTTCTTTGACCCAGCTGGAGGGGGGGACCCCATCCTGTACCAACACCTATTCTGATTCTTCGGCCATCCCGAAGTCTACATTCTGATTCTACCCGGGTTCGGGATAATCTCACATGTAGTTGCTTATTACTCAGGTAAAAAAGAGCCATTTGGCTACATGGGCATAGTCTGGGCAATAATAGCCATCGGCCTTTTAGGTTTCATTGTCTGAGCACACCATATATTTACAGTAGGAATAGACGTAGATACACGAGCATACTTTACATCCGCCACAATAATTATTGCTATCCCAACAGGTGTTAAAGTCTTTAGTTGACTAGCCACCCTTCATGGCGGCTCCATTAAGTGGGAAACACCCCTACTCTGAGCACTGGGTTTCATTTTCTTATTCACTGTCGGGGGCCTAACAGGAATTGTTCTAGCCAATTCCTCCCTTGACATTGTCCTTCATGATACCTACTACGTAGTGGCCCACTTCCATTACGTTCTTTCAATAGGAGCAGTGTTTGCTATTATAGCAGGCTTTATTCATTGATTCCCACTCTTTACAGGCTACACACTCCACTCCACATGAGCAAAAATCCAGTTTTCAATTATATTTATTGGAGTAAATTTAACCTTCTTCCCCCAACACTTCTTAGGTCTAGCAGGCATACCTCGACGCTACTCGGACTACCCAGATGCGTACACCCTTTGAAATGTAGTCTCCTCTATCGGATCTCTAATCTCACTAGTCGCTGTCATTATTTTATTATTTATAATCTGAGAAGCATTTGCCTCAAAACGTGAAGTACTGTCCATTGAACTCTCTAACACCAATGTAGAGTGACTTCATGGCTGCCCACCCCCTTACCACACCTACGAAGAACCAGCTTTCGTTCAAGTTCAACAACCTACTTATTAACAAGAAAGGAAGGAATTGAACCCCCATAAGTTAGTTTCAAGCCAACCACATCACCGCTCTGCCACTTTCTTGAGACTCTAGTAAATTAATTACATCACCTTGTCAAGGTGAAATTGTGGGTGGAAGCCCCACGAATCTTAAACCAATGGCACACCCATCACAATTAGGATTTCAAGACGCAGCCTCCCCAATCATAGAAGAACTCCTCCACTTCCACGACCACACACTAATAATTGTTTTTCTTATTAGCACTTTAGTTCTCTATATTATTGTTGCAATAGTAACTACTAAATTAACTAATAAATATATTTTAGACTCACAAGAAATTGAAATTGTATGAACCATCTTACCCGCCATCATTCTTATTATAATTGCACTACCATCACTGCGGATCTTGTACCTAATAGACGAAATTAATGATCCCCACATCACAATTAAAGCACTAGGCCACCAATGGTATTGAAGCTATGAGTACACAGACTATGAAAACTTAGAATTTGACTCCTACATAATTCAAACAGGGGATCTAAATCCCGGACAATTTCGACTTCTAGAAGCAGACCATCGTATGGTTGTCCCAATGGAGTCCCCCATTCGAGTCCTAGTAACCGCAGAAGATGTCTTACACGCCTGAACAATCCCAGCACTCGGAGTAAAAATAGATGCCGTCCCAGGACGCCTAAACCAAGCCGCCTTTATTATCTCCCGACCTGGTGTCTATTACGGACAGTGTTCAGAAATTTGTGGTGCTAACCACAGCTTTATACCAATTGTAGTTGAAGCAGTACCTCTAGAACACTTTGAGAATTGATCTTCATTAATACTAGAAGAAGTCTCATTAAGAAGCTAACAGGGCTCAGCATTAGCCTTTTAAGCTAAATATTGGTGATTCCCAACCACCCTTAGTGACATGCCTCAACTCAACCTCAATCCGTGATTCTTAATCTTTTTATTTTCCTGGTTGTTTTTCTTGATTGTCTTACCCCACAAACTGACATCTTACTTACTTAACTACGACCCCGCCCCTATAAACACTGAAAAACAAAAACCCGAACCCTGAAACTGACCATGATCCTAAACTTCTTCGATCAATTCTTAAGCCCCTCACTGATAGGCCTACCCTTAATTGCCCTGGCAATTATTATGCCAGCAATAATCTTGCAAGCCCCCTCCAACCGATGGCTTAGTAACCGCCTGATTACCCTACAAACATGATTTATTACCCGATTTACCCACCAACTTCTACAGCCCCTTAATCTTGGAGGCCATAAATGAGCCATTATTCTCACAGCACTTATACTCTTCTTGATTACCATCAACCTCCTAGGGCTCCTCCCCTATACATTTACACCGACAACACAACTCTCATTAAACATAGCTTTTGCTCTTCCACTCTGATTAACAACAGTCTTAATTGGTATATTAAATCAACCCACTATTGCCCTAGGCCACCTCCTCCCAGAAGGAACCCCCACCCCTTTAATCCCAGTTCTCATCATTATCGAAACTATCAGCCTATTTATTCGCCCTCTTGCCCTAGGAGTTCGACTTACAGCCAACCTCACAGCAGGCCATCTATTAATACAACTAATTGCAACCGCAGCCTTTATATTAATCTCCACCATGCCCACAGTAGCAATCCTAACTTCGATTGTCTTATTCCTCCTTACCCTTTTAGAAGTGGCCGTAGCTATAATTCAAGCCTACGTGTTTGTACTACTCCTAAGTCTTTATTTACAAGAAAACGTCTAATAATGGCCCACCAAGCACATGCATATCATATAGTTGACCCAAGCCCATGACCATTAACAGGAGCCATTGCTGCTCTCCTCCTAACCTCAGGCCTAGCCATCTGATTCCATTTTCACACCCTAACGCTCCTTCTCCTAGGATTAATCCTCCTCACCCTTACAGTAATTCAATGGTGACGAGATGTCATCCGAGAAGGAACATTTCAAGGCCATCACACCCCACCAGTCCAAAAAGGCCTACGCTACGGAATAATTCTCTTTATCGTATCAGAAGTGTTCTTCTTCCTTGGATTTTTCTGAGCATTTTATCACTCTAGCCTAGCCCCAACCCCTGAACTAGGAGGCTGCTGACCCCCCACAGGAATTAACCCCTTAAACCCCTTTGAGGTCCCCCTACTTAACACCGCTGTACTCTTAGCCTCCGGAGTAACAGTCACCTGAGCCCACCATAGCATCATAGAAGGCAACCGAAAAGAAGCCATTCAGGCCCTCACACTCACAGTTATATTAGGTTTTTACTTTACAGCCCTTCAGGCCATAGAATATTATGAAGCCCCATTTACTATTGCCGACGGGATCTACGGAACAACCTTCTTTGTAGCAACAGGCTTTCACGGCCTCCATGTTATTATTGGCTCAACATTTCTTATAGTCTCTTTGCTGCGTCAAATTCTCTTCCACTTTACATCAGAACACCACTTTGGCTTTGAAGCCGCCGCATGATACTGACACTTTGTCGACGTAGTATGACTATTCCTCTATGTATCAATTTATTGATGAGGCTCATAATACTTTTCTAGTATAAACTAGTACAATTGACTTCCAATCATTCAATCTTGGTTAGATCCCAAGGAGAAGTAATGAACCTCATTACATTATCTATCGCCATTCCCGCCCTCGTTTCCCTAATCCTAGCATTCGTCGCATTCTGACTGCCAACTCTTAACCCAGATAGTGAAAAATTATCACCTTACGAGTGCGGATTTGACCCCTTAGGATCTGCACGCCTCCCATTCTCCCTCCGATTTTTCCTAGTGGCAATTCTTTTTCTACTATTTGACTTAGAAATCGCCTTACTTCTCCCCTTACCATGAGGTGATCAACTCACTTCCCCGCTCATTACAGCCCTATGAGCCTCCATCATTATTATTCTACTTACACTAGGCCTAGTCTATGAATGACTCCAAGGCGGCCTTGAATGAGCAGAATAGGTACTTAGTCCAAAAAAGACCATTAATTTCGACTTAATAAATTATGGTGAAAACCCATAAGTGCCTTATGACCCCTATTTATTTCACAATTACCTCAGCATTTATTCTCGGTCTCACAGGACTAGCTTTTAATCGCTCCCATCTCTTATCAGCCCTTCTCTGCCTTGAAGGAATAATACTCTCCCTCTTCCTCGCACTCGCTATCTGGTCCATAACAATAAGTTCACCTTCTTTATCCTTAGCACCCATAATCCTACTAACATTCTCAGCCTGCGAAGCAAGCTCAGGCCTAGCCATTCTTGTAGCCGCCACCCGCACTCACGGAACTGATCATCTTAATAACCTTAACCTTCTCCAATGTTAAAAATTCTTATTCCCACCCTCCTTTTATTCCCAATTTCATGAATCTCACCTAAAAAATGAATGTGAACTTCTACTATCTCCAACAGTCTTTTAATTGCCTCACTAAGTCTAGTCTGATTTAAATGAGACTTTGAAATGGGCTGAAACTACTCCAACCTCTTTCTCGGCATTGACCCTCTTTCAGCCCCCCTACTTGCACTTACCTGCTGACTCCTGCCCCTTATACTCTTAGCCAGCCTTAAACACCTAACCTCTGAGCCCCATAAACGACAACAAATCTATATTTCTCTACTCATTACCCTCCAAGCTCTCCTAATTATAGCATTTAGCGCAACAGAGATAATCCTATTTTATATTATGTTCGAAGCAACACTCATCCCAACCCTTATTATTATCACACGTTGAGGAAATCAAACTGAGCGCCTTAATGCTGGCATTTACTTTCTATTCTACACCCTCGCAGGCTCCTTACCCTTATTAATTGCACTACTCATCCTACAAAAAGATCTAGGCACCTTATCCATACTTATCTTACAGTACCCAAACTCCGTCAACCCCCACTCATGGGCCAGTAAATTTTGATGAACTGCCTGCCTAATCGCCTTTTTAGTCAAAATACCCTTATATGGTGTTCACCTCTGATTACCCAAAGCCCACGTAGAAGCCCCAATTGCCGGCTCAATAATCCTGGCTGCAGTCCTCCTTAAACTGGGAGGCTACGGCATGATACGAATCATTGTTATACTCAATCCCCTCACAAAAGAAATAGCTTACCCTTTCCTAATTCTAGCAATCTGAGGCATTATTATAACCAGCTCCATTTGCCTACGGCAAACGGATCTTAAATCATTAATTGCCTACTCATCAGTCAGCCATATAGGCCTTGTAGCAGCAGCCATCCTTATTCAAACCCCCTGAAGCTTCGCAGGCGCTACAGCCCTTATAATCGCTCATGGACTAATCTCCTCTATACTCTTCTGCCTAGCCAACACTAATTACGAGCGCATCCACAGCCGAACACTGCTCCTAGCCCGAGGCACACAAATTATTCTCCCACTCATAGGAACATCATGATTTTTAGCCAACTTAGCTAACCTCGCCCTACCCCCCAGCCCCAACCTCATAGGAGAACTACTCATTATCTCCTCCCTCTTTAAATGATCAAACTGAACTATTATCTTAACCGGCACAGGAGTCCTGTTAACAGCATCCTACTCATTGTATATATTCTTAATAACACAGCGAGGCCCTACACCACAACACCTACTTTTCTTAACACCATCTTACACACGAGAACACCTCCTCATGTATCTTCACCTTCTCCCTACAATTCTTATCATCACCAAACCAGAACTCATCTTAGGGTGAACATTCTGTGTTTATAGTTTAATTAAAACGTTAGATTGTGATTCTAAAAATAAAAGTTGAAATCTTTTTATTCACCAAGAGAAGTCAGGGACAAAAAGAACTGCTAATTCTTTCTATCCAGGGTTCGAGCCCCTGGTTCACTTAAGCTTTTGAAAGATAATAGCCATCTATTGGTCTTAGGAACCAAAAACTCTTGGTGCAACTCCAAGCAATAGCCATGAACTCAATTATCTTTAACTCTTCATTCTTACTAATTTTCATTATTCTTCTCTACCCCTTATCAACATCCATCGCCACACCACAAGACTCTATTAACCATAACTGAGCATCTACTCACGTTAAAACAGCCGTTAAGCTCTCATTCTTTATTAGCCTAATCCCCTTATTCTTATTTCTTGACCAAGGAGTAGAGTCCGTCACAACCAATTGAAACTGAATTAACCTAGGACCGATAAACATCAATATAAGCTTTAAATTTGATCTCTATTCTATTATCTTTACACCCGTAGCCCTCTACGTCACATGATCTATTCTAGAATTTGCACTCTGGTATATACACACAGACCCAAACTTCAATCGCTTCTTTAAATACCTCCTCCTCTTTCTCATGACAATAATTATTCTCATTACTGCCAATAATCTATTTCAACTATTTATTGGCTGAGAAGGAGTGGGCATTATATCCTTCCTCCTAATCGGCTGATGGTATAGCCGAGCAGACGCCAACACCGCAGCTCTTCAAGCAGTGATCTATAACCGAGTCGGAGATATTGGACTAATCCTGAGCATAGCATGACTAGCCATAAACCTCAACTCCTGGGAAACCCAACAAATATTTATCCTGTCCAAAAACACAGACCTAACCTTACCCCTACTAGGCCTAGTACTGGCTGCTGCTGGAAAATCAGCACAATTTGGCCTCCATCCATGGCTGCCGTCAGCCATGGAGGGGCCAACACCGGTCTCCGCCCTACTCCACTCCAGCACAATAGTCGTAGCCGGTGTATTCCTCCTAATCCGACTTCATCCCCTAATTCAAGACAATCAGCTAATCTTATCAGCTTGCCTATGCTTGGGAGCATTAACAACTCTATTTACAGCCACCTGTGCCCTCACCCAAAACGATATCAAAAAGATCGTAGCCTTCTCCACATCCAGCCAATTAGGCCTCATAATAGTAACCATCGGCCTAAATCAACCCCAATTAGCCTTTCTTCATATCTGTACACACGCCTTCTTTAAAGCTATACTTTTTCTTTGCTCCGGCTCTATTATTCATAGCCTAGACAATGAACAAGATATCCGAAAAATAGGGGGCCTCCATAAACTACTTCCATTTACTGCCTCATCCCTTACAGTTGGTAGTCTCGCCCTAACAGGAATGCCTTTTCTTTCTGGTTTCTTCTCAAAAGATGCCATCATCGAAGCTATAAACACATCTAACCTAAACGCCTGAGCCCTAACCCTAACCCTCCTAGCCACCTCCTTCACTGCCATCTACAGCCTTCGACTTATCTTTTTCACACTAATGAACTCACCACGATTCTTCCCTCTCATACCTATTAATGAAAATAATCCTCTAGTATTAAAACCCATTAAACGTCTAGCCTATGGAAGCATCCTGGCTGGTTTACTCCTCACCTCTAACATAACACCCACCAAAACACAAATTCTAACAATACCTCCCACCCTTAAACTCTCGGCCCTCTTAGTAACAATCATCGGCCTCCTCTTAGCACTAGAACTGACCAATCTTACCAAACACCAATTTAAAATCTACCCAGCCCTGCCCACCCACAATTTCTCCAACATATTGGGCTACTTTCCACCAATTATCCACCGCCTTTACCCTAAAATCAGCCTTTATTGAGCTCAAACCATCTCCACCCACTTGATAGATTTAACATGAAATGAGAAAGTGGGACCTAAAAACAAACTAATCCAACAAACAACCATAGTTAAACTTCTCACACTGCCACAACAAGGCTTTATTAAAATTTACTTTATAATTTTCTTCCTCACACTCACCCTAGCCGTCTTGATTGTGGTTTAAACCACACGTAATGCCCCCCAAGAAACACCACGAGTTAACTCTATTACGACAAATAAAGCCAAAAGTAGTATTCAACCACTCAACACCAATAAGTATCCCCCATAAGAATATAATAAAGCCACACCACTAAAATCACCACGAACCACCTCTAAACCATTAACCTCATCACCCCCAAACCATCCTCACCCCCAACTACCCACGAAATACTTATTGATATATGTTAAAGCCCCCACATAAAATAAAATATAAACAAGTACAGATCAATCCCCCCACGACTCCGGATAAGGCTCTGCAACAAGCGCCGCAGTATAAGCAAATACAACCAACATCCCACCCAAATAAATTAAAAACAAAACTAATGATAAAAAAGAACTCCCAGAACTCACTAACAAGCCACACCCCACGCCAGCAGAAACTACTAAACCAAGAGCTGCGTAATAAGGAGAAGGATTTGAAGCCACTGCCACTAAACCTATAATAAAACCCAATATTATAATAAATACTAAATAAATCATAAATTCCTACTTAGATTTTAACTAAGACTGGTAATCTGAAAAACTACCGTTGTTATTCAACTACAAGAACCTAATGACCATAAATATTCGAAAAACCCATCCATTATTTAAAATTATTAACAGCTCACTCATCGACCTTCCCGCCCCAAGCAACATCTCAATTTGATGAAACTACGGCTCACTCCTAGGACTCTGTCTCGTCATTCAAATCCTCACTGGCCTCTTCCTGGCCATACACTACACCCCAGACATCTCATCCGCCTTCTCATCAGTAGTCCATATCTGCCGAGACGTCAACTACGGCTGACTTATCCGTAATATTCACGCCAACGGAGCCTCACTCTTCTTCATCTGCATTTACCTTCACGTTGCCCGAGGGTTTTACTACGGGTCTTACCTTAATAAAGAGACATGAAATATTGGAGTTATCCTACTATTTTTACTAATAGCCACAGCCTTCGTGGGCTACGTTCTTCCCTGAGGACAAATATCATTTTGGGGAGCAACAGTCATCACAAACCTCTTATCAGCTTTCCCCTACATCGGCAACACCCTGGTCCAATGAATTTGAGGGGGATTTTCAGTTGATAATGCCACCCTCACCCGATTCTTTGCCTTCCACTTCCTATTTCCTTTCCTAATTACTGCACTTACCCTCTTACACCTCCTCTTTCTCCACGAAGGGGGCTCTAATAACCCCACTGGACTTAGCTCAAACACAGATAAAATCCCGTTTCACCCCTATTTTTCCTACAAAGACCTCCTAGGCTTCCTCATTCTTGTTCTCCTACTCTCCCTCCTTGCCCTATTTCTACCAAATCTTCTAAGTGACACAGAAAACTTCATCCCAGCCGACCCATTACTTACACCACCTCATATTAAACCAGAGTGGTACTTCCTGTTTGCCTACGCAATCCTGCGCTCCATCCCCAATAAACTAGGAGGCGTCCTTGCCCTCTTATTTTCAATCCTTATTCTTATATTAGCACCCATACTCCACACATCTAAACAACGAAGCACCATATTCCGCCCGATCACCCAAATCTTATTCTGAACACTAGTCACTAATACAATTATTCTGACATGAATCGGGGGCCAACCAGTAGAACAACCATTCATCATTATTGGGCAAGTTGCCTCAGCTATCTACTTCCTCTTATTTCTCGTCCTACTCCCCCTTGCCGGCTGGTGAGAGAATAAGATTCTTAGCCTTTAATATGTTCTGGTAGCCTAAAACCTAAGGCATTGGTCTTGTAAACCAAAGATTGGAGGTGAAATCCCTCCCCAAAACAGACTGCATTCAGGAAAGAGAGGGTTGAACTCCCATCCTTGGCTCCCAAAGCCAAGATTCTGCTTAAACTACCTCCTGAAATAGACCAGCATTTGCCGGTCGTCAATTTTGACGCACTTAGTCAGATATACATCTATATTATTAGGCCCACATATATGTAATATATACATATATACTACTATGTATAATACCCATTAACCGACTGTCCACTATTTCATTACATACTATGTATAATACTCATTAGTAAATGTCCAACTAAAACACTATATATAATTTTTAACCCACATATTTATGATCTTCCAATATTATATGTTATCAGATTATATTTATAATGTAATCTAGTCCATAATTATATATATAGTACTATACGTAATACTCATTAATTGATTATCAATTATTTCATTACACATGTGTGTATGGTACTCATTAATAAAGGTACAGCTATCCCATTACATATAATTTTTAACCCTTATTTTATTATTTCAATCAAAGCCATCACTAATTATCCACTCAGTTACCCCATTTTATTCCTAACCATTAATCTGACGCCCACATACTCTTATTCATAAAGAATATTGACTGTCCACTAACGGTCACGGCTGGCGAGAACCGACCAATACCCTAATATATCCCCCTTTGCACGGTTTGTGGTATCGATCTTTAATAATTCCCCAAATCTCGCTCAAATGCTCACATTTGGCACCCTTGGTAGGCATACGTCTGTTCATCGCGTCAGCCAGAAATCACTCTAGCTCCCTCGGTTGTCATTTCAAACTCTTAATCGTCTCAAGATTTCCAGCCCTCCCAGTTTTTTTCTGGGGATGAGACAATCACTAACCCTCCAGACTTCTCTGTCGGGTGGCGGCCGGTACACCAAGTTAAATCGGTCCTATACTCAACATAATATCACTAAAACCTCGCTACTTATATCATTCGCTGGTCTTATATCTATCAAGATAAGGCAGTACTTACAAAAAGGACCCAAAATTCAATTTAAACTCTCATCCATAGATATGAATAATTGGATATAAATTTAATAAAGACATTTTATTAAACCTCATACTATTAAGAGTTATTATTTGATTAATGGGAAAAACTAAGAATTCATAACCACAAAGATCTATATTTAGGCATATACTATATTATATAGGTCCCCGGGGGTCGGTAAAAAAAAAAGAAAAGCCAATACATTTTTTTGGGAAAAACCCCCCTCCCCCTTAATATACATAGCTATCTCGAAAAACCCCTAAAACGAGGGCTAATGTATATTTTTCCTGTATTGACATGTGGTAAATTTCGTCATATATATAGTGTTACACTGTGACAT